TTGAATTGTCCTATGACTCATATTCTAGAATATATCCTTTGAATGGGTCAAACAAAAAATAAAATTCACTATTTTTTTTCTTGCCCCTAAACTAGATTAAATCTTTAAATAATGGTAGACTGGAAATGAAAGTTCCTTTTTCGTATTTGTTCTATATTGTATTGGCGGAAGAACAAAACAATATTGGATTCTAAAATAAAGGAAAGATATTTAAAAATATATTTTTAAATATACTTTTTTATTTTATGTATAAACTTTAACTTTTATATGTTTTATATGTATATGTAGCAAAAAAAAAATATCGATTTATTCCCATGGAGTATCCAGCAAGAAGAAGAAGATTGATGAAATTGGAAATATCGACAAATTCTTGCCTTGCGCGGGATAAGGAAATAAAAAAACCCGCTTGTACAATTTAATCTATATCGAATTTAAATATCAGAATAGTTGATATAATCGTCATTCAATGGGTTAGGTCCACTTACTTTTTCTTTATTTAAAATTTTATGCTGGGTTTGATAAGAACAATGGAGAAGTAAGAATACTTTGGTTTGGTAATTCATAATAGTGATTGGACATTTCATAAAAATAATTGGACATCTAATTCTAGAATATTCCTGTCAACAAACAACAATTTTAATATAATAATTAAACATGAAAAAAACGACTCTCTCATTACAGGAGAGGGTAGACTAGTTCTAATAACTACAATTATTAATTACTATTTATACTTATTTATACTTATAGTAACTAATAATAATGAATTAATAATTAATAATGTTTCATTTTTTAATAAACTTTCTAACTATAACTCGTAATAATAAAAAGTCATTATAATGGTGGTTACCATTTGCTTTTTACAAATAAAAAGAATATCTCTATTCTACACCGAAAACGAAGACTAAAACTTTAGTTTAGTGAAAAAAGCCCCTTATCGGATTTGAACCGATGACTTACGCCTTACCATGGCGTTACTCTACCACTGAGTTAAAAGGGCCCTTTGTATTCAATTCATGAATTATAGCCATTTTCATTATGAGTCTACTGCACTGCATACTGCAAACAAATATAAATAATATATGTATATATCATGTACATATCATATACATAGGGGTTTCATTTATATTTATCATTTATATTTATAAAGTAAAGGATCAATTCGATTTACCCTCAAAAGGTGAAGCGGAAGCGGGTCAATTTTATTTTAATAATGCAATGAATTGTTTCAAGACCGACCCCGCCTGTTTCCTTTTACTGACCAATCAAAACGAGATTTACTCGATTGATACATGTACCAATCTGACACTGACATAGATTCAATAGATTTTATTGAATTATGTGATGACGGTATTCGTACCCTGAACCGAATTTTTATAAAAAAGTAAAAAAGAGAATTTCTATCGTTTTTGAATTTTCTGACTTAATGTGAAATAGTGATATGCATGGCCTATTTTATCTGAACAATGAAGGAAGCAACGAGTTTTAAGTTAAAATTAATGAGTGAAGAAGAAAAGAAATTAAGTGAGTTTTTACACCCTTTTCCGTTATGCTGGACCAATCACTGCCTGAACGGACAGAATCCTATACCTCCTTTCGCTATATTCGCTATACTATATATAGTATATATAATATAGTATATATAATATATATAATATATATAGTATTTTATATAAATACAAATTAAATAAAGTACAAATTAAATAAAGCAAAATAAATAAATAAATGAAAATTGGACGGTTCATTTATTCCCATCCAATAAAAAATTCTATGGAATCATAACACAAAAGTAGAAAAGAGTGTTCGGATTTAGTCATATCATTAGATTATATTGACAATTCCAAAAAACTATACATACTATCATCATAGTATGATGACAGTCGGGCGGATATGCCCCTATCGTCTAGTGGTTCAGGACATCTCTCTTTCAAGGAGGCAGCGGGGATTCGACTTCCCCTGGGGGTACTACGAAAGGAAGTTGATTATGGATTATCCATAAGCCTAGAATGAATTCTTCCTGGGTCGATGCCCGAGCGGTTAATGGGGACGGACTGTAAATTCGTTGGCGATATGTCTACGCTGGTTCAAATCCAGCTCGGCCCAAAAATTCGCCGCTCCATAAATATGATATAACCAATGATATAAGAAATTTGTCCTCCATAAAAAAGAAATCCTTCTCTTTTACAGATCAAGCATTTTTTCTTATGTATCCATGTTTTTCTGATTCATTCTGATCTTTCTAAGACTCTAGATTGGTAATACATAATCTTTGATTATGAAAAGAAAAATAGTTTTTTCTCGTTGAAAGGTTGATTATCCATTTTTGGCACTAAAAAAACATGGGTTACTAGTAATCTGTGTTACTTTGACTATAGTCCATATCTCTGTGTTACTTTCAGTATAGTCCATATCTATGTGTATATAATATCAGTTAGTATATCATTCATGTCTCTCTTACAACACGACGAAGAAAATAAAATGGTTTTTTAAAACCATTAAGAATATGTATACCATACACCTCGCTGGGATTGTAGTTCAATTGGTCAGAGCACCGCCCTGTCAAGGCGGAAGCTGCGGGTTCGAGCCCCGTCAGTCCCGAACTAGGATCCGATCCGTTAAATAAATGGATAAATTTATTTAACGTGAAAAAAGAAAGAGGGAGCAAGAGCTAATGCCCAGCGGGATCCCTATTTCTTTTTTTTTTTTTCGTATTTATCATCAGACAAATACTGGAATTTCCATTTCTTTCATTAGTGCCGATTGATAAGAGAGAGACATAATATAATAGTTAGATTCGTACAATCGGTAGTATTCTTATATTTACTTTACTATTTGAATTTAATAGATACTTGTCCACTTTTGTTTTTCAATATTCTTGATGAATAAAATAGAAAAGAGTACTCCTTTTTACCGGAGTACATATGCAAATTGTATTCGTTTATTGTACGAGACACAACGAACTTAACATAAGTGCCTCGACAGAGTACTTGTCAGGGTAAATGAAAACCCCTTTGAGCTCCAACTTTTTTTTTTGGGGGGGGTATCCTCAATGACTAATTGGAAACAATCTATCTCATTTTCATTCAAATAAACTAAATTGCACACTAAATTTTTTATGTATGCCTTCCGGTTCCAGTTCCAATTGAAGGAAGAAATACTAATAAAATAAAAGAGGAGAACGAGTAACACTCCTTTTTATTAAATTCATTGGAATTATATTCGATTTTTTCTACTTAACTCGTCCTTTTTCCATCTAACTCCTACTCTTTTCTTTGGATCTGTGTGTCATCCATAGAATACCATACCAGTCATATAATATCTCATAATTGTATGTATAAGTATAATATAACGAAGGAGGAATATATAGGGAAGACGATAGGGTTGGGTTATTTATAGAAAAGAAAAAGTGGAAAAGGATGTAAATTTCCTGATCCAATAAAGAATCCTTTTTCAGATTTAGTATAGATAAAGGATCTTCCTATGTTATACTATTACTATTCAATTCTCGACGATGAATTTATTTGATAGATCATATATTGTTATTCATAATACTGATCCGATTCAGTATCATCAGGATGCAATTCATCCCATTGAATTTACAGGAATCCAATTTCTCATCTCTATTGGATTAGATCCCGAGTTATTGCGAAGTAAAAAAAAAAATGAGATTATGGAAGTAAATATTCTCGCATTTATTGCTACTGCACTGTTCATTCTAGTTCCTACTGCTTTTTTACTTATCATCTACGTAAAAACAGTCAGTCAAAATGACTAATTTAATTGAAACTTTAATTATTAGTTCTTATCAATGATCAATGATTGAAGAAAGGAATTCAAACTTCAAGTCTTAAACGAAATGATCTGGCTGGAATCATAAGTATCTGAGATAATAAGTATCTGAGATAGTAGTGTATCTAAGCCTAGATAGTATGGTAGAAAGAATTATATATAATTCTTTCTACCATACTATCTAGTATTGTATAGTTATATACTATAATATAGTATATATTATCATATTCATTATTTTCATAGAAAGTTGTATTGTATACGGATATAGACTTTTTCCTATAAAAAAAAGCCCATATCTAGATCAATATACAATATATATATGTACATGGATTAGATCTATATCTAAATAGTACATCAAAATAGCAGCCCAATTCTTTTTTTTTTTTTTGCTACATTTACCTGTGTGTATTTCGATCGATCCAAAATAATCGAAGGCCAACTGTTCTAATTCTTAACCTATTTTAGAATTTATTTATATAGGATAGATCCTGAGATCCATCAAAAGAATCAATTGAGCAAGAATAATATGGGCGTATACTAATCTATTAGAAATTTCAAAATAAATAAAAAAAGAGAAAAGAAAACGAAACCAAAGAATCTTTTTCTTTTTTTAGATTTCCCACCACAAGAAGCTATTGCTTGATCCATTAACAGAAAACATGATCCGCGGAGTTCTATTCTATGATAATTTATTCAGATTTGTAAAAGGGAATAGGTTAATAGAGTAAACTCCTCTCCATTCCATTTTTTATGCTTAAGACATGAGATGAGTCAAAAAAGCATAAAAAATGGAATGGAGAGAAGTCTAAAAGAAAGGTGAAATACACGATACGTGAATCGTGCAACGAAAGAAGGATCTAATCTTCTTATGTGTAGAACCTCTTTTCTTTGGTTTGGACAACAACTAGTCACTTCCAATAGAAAGTATGTATTGCCATAATCTAATTAGATTAGCGGAACGACTTTATGTTCTCTTAGAAAAGTAAAAGTAAAAAAAGAGGGAAACAAATAAAGAAAAAACCCATTTCTGGTTTTTGTTCATTGTAATATCCATAATTCTGGTAAGAACTGGTTTATTAAAATAGAATGTTTAGGAAGAATCCGGTTGAAAAAATTTTCCTATCATGCGTAGATTTGAGTTTCAAAATAGAACTATAGTAAAGTAATCATTCATTGTTTGATCGAATGGTTATTATTCATTATTGTATTTTCTTATTCATTACTGTATTTCAGTATAATTTTGAAACAGAGACATTCTTAAAAAAGAAAAAGCTTCGCAAAACGCTCAATTAAACAATTCATACAATTAAATTAAAAAACTAGTAGTACCCCTCCCTAAAGTCCACTCCTTCCCCATACTACGAGTGAGAGGGAAAATGTAAAGACTACCATTAAAGCAGCCCAAGCGAGACTTACAATATCCATATGAATTATGTCTCCTATCTCTATGAAGGAATTATTTAATTATTGATCAATAATCATAGTGGAATTAATGGCGCAGAGTCAAAATAAAATTCTGACTTAAAGCTATTAATGAACCAATCCAATGAATCTACTTGTAACAATATTCTAAGATTTCTGGTAGAATTTTGAAGTATAAGTATTAAGTACAGATATGATACACATACCTTTTCTTGAAAAATTAGATAGCAAAGAAATATTTCTATCCTAATGAAATGAAACATGTGGGAATACTAAGACCTATTGTTTGTTACCCTTTTTTTTCGACTTTTACTTTTACTCTATAAAAATAAGAGTTGACCGACTATCCTGATTGAATATTTGATTACTCAGAGACCCTCGTGAGTCTGGATACAAAGTTTCTTCAATCCTTTCCACAACTCTTAAATGGATTTCCCATCAGCCTATCCAATCTAATTCCAGATGGAGTCAGTAGACACAATTTTAGTAATGGTAGTGAAAAATAATCAGGAATTCTTGATACTCTTTCGTACAATCTCTTCTTCAATCCTAGGAGAAAAATGGATTGTCTTTTAGGAACCTTTGGATACTTTCGACCTCTTATTTTCGTCGTTCTGAATCCCAAAATTGACTCTCACTATTTTTTTTTGAAAAAAAAAATAGTGAGAGTCAATCATATTACTAAGTAAGACTCACTTCATCCCTATTTGTATCGGTTTGAGCTACACCCAAGGACCTTATTTTGAGAAAAAAAAACTATCGATAGGCTTATACTTCTCCGGCTCCGGGGACAAAATTCGTCGAATTAAATCAGTAGAACAAGAAATCCCCCGTTTTTTGTTGATCAGGCGACACCCAGATTTGAACTGGGGATAAAGGATTTGCAGTCCCCTGCCTTACCACTTGGCCATGTCGCCAAATCCGATCCAAATCTAAAAAAAAATATAAAATAGGTAAAAAAAGAGTATTCATCCATATTCTTTTACTAAGATTCTATTACTAATTCTTTTCTTTTTTTTTTATCCAATCCAATTATTCTCTTCGATTGGTTATCACACCCCTTAAAAATTCCCCTTCTTTTTCCATCGAGAAGGTCAAAAATGGATTTTCGGTCACATACTGAAAAATTTAGTGCAAATTGGAACCATTAACTATTTTTTTTTATTAGTGAAAAGTTCTTCAATTTGTATCTCAAATTGTTGCCTTTCCTTACTGGCATAACAAATCAATTCAAATATAACAATATATATGATATGTGTATATGTAAACCCACACCCCAAAAACAAAAATTGTTACACATATACCGGGACGAGTCTTTTTTATGTACATATCCCATATCCTTATAGGGAATCGTCGTGCTTTTTTTTTTTCGTTTTCTATAATACAATAGAAAAAGTGGAAATTATGATATAGTGTGACCTGACTTCTGTTGCCACAAGCAAAATTGCTATAAAAAAAAGATGAGATGAGATATGTGGATAGGTGGATAGCTATACCGGCATATACTTTACTTAGGAAATATTATTCCTATTACGCAATTCAATCATATTCCATAAATCCATATATTATATATAATAAAAGTCAAATTATATTTATATATAGTAAAAGTCAAATTATATTTATATATAGTAAAAGTCAAATTATATTTATATATAGTAAAAGTCAAAAAATCCGAAATTTTTTTTTTTCAACATGAAAAAAAAATTAACTTTAACTAAAGGGGAAACCATATTACTACTGGCTTTCTTTATCTCATTCATAGAGATTCGATTTCATTCTGAATCCATTTATTTTTTTGGTACCCAATCAATCTAATCGTATTATCATAATAATAGGTAGAAGTTGGATGAATTTATATATTCTATATAAGACTCCATAAGTGTAAGTGACGGAATTATTCTGGGAATGCTTTATCTTTATAAATTCATTTCCATTTGTACCTGTCGCAAATTCGAACTTGTCTTGCGTCGAAAATGCTCTTCATTCCTCTGTCTCATTTCCGTTCTCATACGTATGAAGTACATTTACGGGGTTGTCTAAAATTTCATGTGATTCAGTAAACAGAATATACATTCCATCATTGCGAAATCGATCCATATGGTTCGATAAATAGTGAGCTAATAATGGGATTTTTCGATAAAGGGGAAACTTAAAATTAAGATGCTCTGGAATGATGGAAATGAGGGAATGTCCACAATACCTGGATTTAGTCAGATCCAATTTGAGGGATTTTGTAGGTTTATTAATGAGGGCTTGACGGAAGAATTTCATAAGTTTCCGAAAATTGAAGACACAGATCAAGAAATTGAATTTAAATTATTTGTAGAAAGATATCAATTGGTGGAACCCTTGATAAACGAAAGAAATGCTGTGTATGAATCACTCACATATTCTTCTGAATTATATGTACCCGCGGGATTAATTTGGAAAACCGGTAGAGATATGCAAGAAGAAACCATTTTTATTGGAAACATTCCAATAATGAATTCCCTGGGAACCTTTATAGTAAATGGAATATACAGAATTGTGATCAATCAAATATTGCAAAGTCCTGGTATTTACTACCGTTCAGAATTGGACCATAACGGAATTTCTGTCTATACCAGCACCATAATATCAGATTGGGGGGGGAGATCAGAATTAGAGATTGATAGAAAATCAAGGATATGGGCCCGTGTGAGTAGGAAACAAAAAATATCTATTCTAGTTCTATCGTCGGCTATGGGTTCGAATCTAAGAGAAATTCTGGATAATGTTTGTTACCCTGAAATTTTCTTGTCTTTCCTTAATCTGAATGATAAGGAGAAAAAAAAGATTGGGTCAAAAGAAAGTGCTATTTTGGAATTTTATCAACAATTTGCTTGTGTAGGCGGGGATCCGATATTTTCTGAGTCCTTATGTAAGGAATTACAAAAGAAATTTTTTCAACAAAGATGTGAATTAGGAAGGATTGGTCGACGAAATATGAACCGTAGACTTAATCTTGATATACCTCAGAACAATAAATTTTTGTTACCACGAGATGTATTGGCTGCTGTGGATCATTTGATCGGAATGAAATTTGGAATGGGTACACTTGATGATATGAATCACTTGAAAAATAAACGTATTCGTTCTATAGCGGACTTGTTACAGGATCAATTTGGACTGGCTCTTGTTCGTTTAGAAAACGCAGTTCGAGGAACTATATCTGGAGCAATTCGTCATAAATTGATACCGACTCCTCAAAATTTGGTAACTTCAACTTCATTAACAACCACTTATGAATCGTTTTTTGGCCTACATCCTTTATCTCAAGTTTTGGATCGAACTAATCCATTGACACAAATTGTTCATGGGCGAAAATTGAGTTATTTGGGTCCTGGAGGATTGACGGGTAAAACTGCTAGTTTTCGGATACGAGATATTCATCCTAGCCACTATGGACGTATTTGTCCAATTGATACGTCCGAAGGAATCAATGTTGGACTTATTGGATCCTTAGCCATTCATGTGAGGATTGGTCATTGGGGATCCATAAAGAGTCCGTTTTATGAAATATCTGAAAGATCAAAAAAGGAGGCACAGATAGTTTATTTATCACCAAATAGAGATGAATATTATAGGGTAGCAGCTGGAAATTCTTTGGCCTTGAATCAGAGTATTCAGGAAGAACAGGTTGTTCCAGCTCGATACCGTCAAGAGTTCCTGACTATTGCATGGGAACAGATTCATCTTAGAAGTATTTTTCCCTTCCAATATTTTTCTATTGGAGCTTCTCTCATTCCTTTTATCGAGCATAATGATGCGAATCGGGCTTTAATGAGTTCTAATATGCAGCGCCAAGCAGTTCCGCTTTCTCAGTCCGAGAGGTGCATTGTTGGAACTGGACTGGAACGTCAAACGGCTCTAGATTCGGGGGTTTCCGCTATAGCCGAACACGAGGGAAAGATCATTTATACTGATCCTCACAAGATTATTTTTGCAAGTAATGGAGACACTACTACAAGTAACGGAGACACTACTATAAGTATTCCATTAGTTATCTGTCAACGTTCCAACAAAAATACTTGTATGCATCAAAAACCTGAGGTTTCGCGAGGTAAATGCATTAAAAAGGGACAAATTTTAGCGGACGGTGCGGCTACAGTTGGTGGGGAACTCACTTTAGGAAAAAACGTATTAGTAGCTTATATGCCATGGGAAGGTTACAATTTTGAAGACGCAGTACTAATTAGCGAACGTTTGGTATATGAAGATATTTATACTTCTTTTCACATCCGGAAATATGAAATTCAGACTCATATGACAAGCCAAGGACCTGAAAGAATCACTAGGGAAATACCACATCTAGAGGCTCATTTACTCCGCAATTTAGACAGAAATGGAGTTGTGATGCTGGGATCTTGGGTAGAAACAGGTGATATTTTAGTAGGAAAATTAAGGCCTCAGACGGCAAACGAATCCTCGTATGCTCCAGAGGATAGATTATTAAGAGCCATTCTTGGAATTCAGGTATCCACTGCAAAAGAAACTTCTCTAAAACTACCTATAGGCGGAAGAGGGCGCGTTATTGACGTGAGATGGATCCGGAAAAGGGGGGGTTCCAGTTATAATTTAGAAATGATTCGTGTATATATTTCACAGAAACGTGAAATCAAAGTAGGTGATAAAGTAGCTGGAAGACATGGGAATAAAGGTATCATTTCCAAAATTTTGCCTAGACAAGATATGCCTTATTTGCAAGATGGAACACCTGTTGATATGGTCTTCAACCCATTAGGAGTACCATCACGAATGAATGTGGGACAGA